GTTAATCGAAGGTTTTCAGATAAAAATCCTATATCCTTTTCATTTGAAACCTTGGCACAGATCTAAGCTACGACTCTCTGATAGAGATCGAAAGCAACAAGATGATTTTGATTCTTGTTTTTTAACAGTTTTGGGAATGGAAACGGAATATCCTTTTGGTCCTCCGCGAAAAACACCTTCCTTTTTTGAACCCATTTTTAAAGATATAGACTATAAAGTCGAAATCAGAAAATTCAATTTTAGAATTCGAAGAGCTTTAAAAAAAATAAAAAAAAAAGAAGCAAAAGTCTTTTTCTTTGTAAAACAAATACTAAAAGAACTTTTAAAAGGAAAGAAAATTCCATTATTTATAACGAGAGAAATATATGAATCAAATGAAACTGAAAGAGAAAAGGATTCTATAATCAGCAATAAGATAATTCATGAATCACTTAGTCAAAATCGACCTAAAGGTTTGACAAATTATTCACAGACAGAAGAAGAAATGAAACATAGAATTGATAGAAGAAACACAATCAGAAATCAAATAGAAATAATGAAAAAAAATAAAAAAACAGTAACGCTGAAAAAAAAAATAAATAAAAAGAATAATGGAGAAGCACTCCCAAAAATTTGGAAAATATTAAAAAGAAATAATATTGAATTAATAGTTAAAATTTTCATTGAAAAAATATACATAGATATCTTTCTATGTATCATTAATATGCGCAGAATCGCTCTACAACTTTTTATGGAATCAACAAAAAAAATTATTGAGAAATACATTGACAATAACGAAACAAATAAAGAAAAGATTAATAAAACAAAACAAAATCAAATTGACTTTATTTCGACTAGGACTATAAAAAAGGCTTTTGATAATCTTAGAAATAGTAAGCGGAAGTCAAATATTTTTTTTGAGTTATCTTACTTGTCACAAAAATATGTATTTTTAAAATTATCACAAACCCAGGCTATTAACTTCAATAAGTTAAGATCTATTCTTCAGTACAATGGACCGTCTTTTTTTCTTAAGAATGAAATAAAGGATTTTTTTGGAAGACAAGGAATCTTTGATTACGAAGTAAGACATAAGAAACTTCCAAATTATGGAATGAATCCATGGAAAAACTGGTTAAGAGGTCATTATCAATACGATTTATCTCAGATTACATGGTCTAGATTAGTCCCACAAAAATGGCGAAATGGAAAAAATCAATGCCAGCCATCTCAAAATAAGGATCTAAATAAATGGTATTCCTATGAAAAAGACCAATTATTTGATTACAAAAAAAAACAAAATTTGAAAGTCTATTTATTATCAAATAAAGAAGAGAATTTTCAAAAAAACTATAGATATGATCGTTTATCATATAAATATATTCATTCTGAAACTAATAAGAAGTCCTATATTTATAGATCATCATTAGAACCAAATAAGAAGCAAGAAAATTCCACCAGAAATAAAGAAAAAACTGTTAACATACTCAAAAATATTCCTATCAAGAATTATCTAGGAAAAAGTGATATTATATATATGGAGAAAAATACAGATAGACAATATTTGAGTTGGAAATTGAATACAAATATTCAGGTTAAATCTAATAAGGACCAAATCCAAATAAGGGATAAAATTCCGAATAATGGTCTTTTTTATCTTCCGATTGATTCAAATTCCGAAACCAATTACAAAAGGGTCTTTTTTGATTGGATGGGAATGTCTTTTGATTGGATGGGAATGAATGAAAAATTCTTAATCTTAAATCGCCCCATATCAAATCCGAAATTTTTTTTATTTCCAGAGTTTTTGATACTTTATCATAAATATAAAGAGAAACCTTGGTTTATTCCAAGCAACTTACTTCTTTTTAATTTGAATATCAATCCAAATTTTGTGAAAATCAAAATATCAAGGGAAAGCACGAAGAGGATGAGGATTTTTTCAATTTTAGTCCATCCAATTCAAAACAATATTTTAGAATTAAAGAATCAAAACAATATTGAAGAATCCCTTTTAGAATCGATCGAAAAACTACAAATATTACTCAAAGGAGATTTTCCTTTGCAATTAAGATGGACTGGACGTTTGAATCAATTGAATCAAAAAATGATGAATAATATCCAGATATATGGTCTCCTGGTTAGCCTAATAAATGTAAGAAAAATTTCTATATCCTATATTCAAAGGAAAGAAATGAATTTGGATATAATGAGGAGACGTTTAAATCTTACACAATTAACAAAAAAGGGAATATTAATTATGGAACCCGCCCGTCTATCTGTAAAAAATGACGGACAGTTTTTTATGTATCAAATCATAGGTATTTCGTTGGTTCATAAAAGTAAGCACCAAAGTAATCAAAGATACCGAAACCCCCAAAATGTTGCTAAGAATCATTTTGATGAATCCATTCCAAGACATAAAACTCTAAATAGAGACAAAAAGAATTCTGATTTGCTTGTTCCTGAAAAAATTTTATCGTCTAGACGTCGTAGAGAATTGAGAATTCTAATTTCCTTCAATTTAAAGAATCAAAATAATGTGCATAGAAAGAAATTCTTTTGCAAGGAGAACAAGATAAAAAACTGGAGTCAATTTTTGGATGAAAGTGAAAATTTTGACAGAAAAAAAAATGAATTAATAAAATTAAAGTTCTTTTTTTGGCCTAATTATCGATTAGAGGATTTAGCTTGTATGAATCGCTATTGGTTTGACACCAATAATGGGAGCCGCTTTAGTATGTTAAGGATATATATGTATCCCTAATTTCAATTTTTGAGTTTCCTATATCTTCTATTGTTCTATCAATCATATTTTTCATTTTTTCTGCTGTCCGTGATCTGTAATATCCATGTTATATGCAAGTAACCCGATGCACACATGTACTGTCTTACATCCCAGTTTAGGATAAAAAATAAGGAAATGGCGTATCAATTAAAGCTATAAATTAATCAGCAGAATCTTTGTACTAAACTATTTGCTATCGTCTTTTTGTATCACTATCCAAATGAACTCAAAAATCGGATTAATTAATGTTAATTGATAAAATGAATATAAATAAACTATGATTATTGTGTATACTACATTAAAATTTCTGACATTATTATTACTGATCAATAAAATCAATATCTGTAAAAAGGGGAGTGTCAAATTCTTTTATGGTAAAAAATTCATTTATTTCCATTATTTTGAAAGAACAAGAAGAAAACAAAGAAAACAGAGGATCTGTTGAATTTCAAGTAGTAAGTTTCACCAATAAGATACGGAGACTTACTTCACATTTGGAATTGCACAAAAAAGACTATTTATCTCAGAGAGGTCTGCGGAAAATTCTGGGAAAACGTCAACGGTTGCTGGCTTATTTGTCAAAAAAAAATAGAGTGCGTTATAAAGAATTAATAGGGCAGTTGGATATTCGAGAAAGAAAAACTCGTTAATTTGAAGAGTTAGTTTGAATGATTCGCTTAAAGTTTGATGAACTTCTTTTCGCTTTCAGCAATTCATGCAAGAATGAATCGGGAAAAACCTATGACTGTACCATCTACAAGAAAAGACCTCATGATAGTCAATATGGGACCTCACCACCCATCAATGCATGGTGTTCTTCGACTCATTGTTACTCTAGATGGTGAAGATGTTATTGACTGTGAACCAATATTGGGTTATTTACACAGAGGTATGGAAAAAATTGCGGAAAATCGAACAATTATACAATATTTGCCTTATGTAACACGTTGGGATTATTTAGCTACTATGTTCACAGAAGCAATAACTGTAAATGCGCCAGAGCAATTAGGCAATATTCAAGTCCCTAAAAGGGCCAGTTATATCAGAGTCATTATGTTGGAGTTAAGTCGTATAGCTTCGCATTTGTTATGGCTTGGCCCTTTTATGGCAGATATTGGGGCGCAGACTCCTTTCTTCTATATTTTTCGAGAAAGAGAATTAATATATGACCTATTCGAAGCTGCCACCGGTATGCGGATGATGCACAATTTTTTTCGTATTGGTGGAGTCGCTGCTGATTTACCTCATGGCTGGATAGATAAATGTTTGGATTTTTGCGATTATTTTTTAACAGGAATTGCTGAATATCAAAAGCTTATTACACGGAATCCCATTTTTTTAGAACGAGTTGAAGGAGTAGGCATTATTGGTGGAGAGGAAGCAATAAATTGGGGTTTGTCGGGACCAATGCTACGAGCTTCCGGAATAGAATGGGATCTTCGTAAAGTTGATCATTATGAGTGTTACGATGAATTTGATTGGGAAGTCCAATGGCAAAAAGAGGGGGATTCGTTAGCTCGTTATTTAGTACGAATCAGCGAAATGACAGAATCCATAAAAATTATTCAACAGGCCCTAGAAGGAATTCCGGGAGGGCCCTATGAAAATTTAGAAATCCGCCGCTTTGATAGAGTAAAAGATACTGTATGGAATGAGTTTGACTATCGATTCATTAGTAAAAAACCTTCTCCGACTTTTGAATTGTCGAAGCAAGAACTTTATGCGAGAGTCGAAGCACCAAAGGGAGAATTGGGAATTTTTTTGATAGGAGATAAGGGTGTTTTTCCTTGGCGATATAAAATTAGGCCGCCGGGATTTATTAATTTGCAAATTCTTCCTCAGTTAGTTAAAAGAATGAAATTGGCTGATATTATGACGATACTAGGTAGTATAGATATCATTATGGGAGAAGTTGATCGTTAAAATGATAATTGATACAACAGAAGTACAAGCTATCAATTCTTTTTCTAGATTGGAATCCTTAAAAGAGGTCTATGGGATCATATGGGTGCTTATCCCTATTTTTACTCCTGTATTAGGAATTACAATAGGTGTACTAGTCATTGTTTGGTTAGAAAGAGAAATATCCGCGGGTATACAACAACGTATCGGTCCTGAATACGCAGGACCTTTGGGAATTCTTCAAGCTCTAGCAGATGGTACCAAATTACTTTTCAAAGAGAATCTTCTTCCATCTAGAGGAGATACTCGTTTATTTAGTATTGGACCATCT